GCTAACGTAGCTTAACTAAAGCATAACACTGAAGATGTTAAGATAGACCCTAGAAAGTCTCGTGGGCACATAAGCTTGGTCCTGACTTTACTGTCAGCTCTGATTAAATTTATACATGCAAGTTTCCGCACCCCCGTGAGAATGCCCTACCTTTACCTACACTGGAAAAGAGGAGCTGGTATCAGGCACAACACGCTTAGCCCATGACACCTTGCTTAGCCACACCCCCACGGGTACTCAGCAGTAATAAATATTAAGCCATAAGTGAAAACTTGACTTAGTTAGCATCAAGAGGGCCGGTTAAACTCGTGCCAGCCACCGCGGTTATACGAGAGGCCCAAGTTGACAAACACCGGCGTAAAGAGTGGTTAATAAAAATTAAACTAAAGCCGAACACCTTCAAGGCCGTCATACGTACCCGAAGGCAGGAAGACCCCCGACGAAAGTGGCTTTAATCCATTATGAACCCACGAAAGCTAGGGTACAAACTGGGATTAGATACCCCACTATGCCTAGCCCTAAACAAAAATTACCCCTCACACCAACATTCGCCAGGGAACAACGAGCCCCAGCTTAAAACCCAAAGGACTTGGCGGTGCTTTAGACCCCCCTAGAGGAGCCTGTTCTAGAACCGATACTCCCCGTTCAACCTCACCCTTTCTTGTTATTTCCGCCTATATACCGCCGTCGTCAGCTTACCCTGTGAAGGCCAAATAGTAAGCAAAATTGGCAAAGCCTAAAACGTCAGGTCGAGGTGTAGCGAACGAAAGGGGAAGAAATGGGCTACATTTACTGGATCAGTAAACACGGATTGTGCACTGAAATAAGCATTTAAAGGAGGATTTAGCAGTAAGCGGGGAATAGAGAGCCCCCCTGAAAACGGCCCTGAAGCGCGCACACACCGCCCGTCACTCTCCCCAAAATTTAAAACCTAAGTAAATAAATCAACAACAATCACAAGGGGAGGCAAGTCGTAACATGGTAAGTGTACCGGAAGGTGCACTTGGAAAAACCCAGAGCGTAGCTAAGCAGCATAGCATCTCCCTTACACCGAGAAGACACCCGTGCGAACCGGGTCGCACTGATCCCCAACAGCTAGCCCCCACCCCTAAATTCAACAAACCACATTAATACCCCCTAATGAGCTAATCCAAAAAAGCAAACCATTTTACCACCTGAGTATGGGAGACAGAAAAGGACAGCAGGAGCAATAGAATAAGTACCGCAAGGGAAAGCTGAAAGAGAGATGAAAAAGCCCAGTAAAGGTTATAAAAGCAGAGACTAGTCCTCGTACCTTTTGCATCATGATTTAGCGAGTATCTGTAAGCAAAGAGCCCTTTATGTTTACACCCCCGAAACTAAGCGAGCTACTCCAAGACAGCCTATTTTAGGGCAAACCCGTCTCTGTGGCAAAAGAGTGGGAAGAGCTTCGAGTAGAGGTGACAGACCTACCGAGCCTAGTTATAGCTGGTTTCCTGAGACTTGAATAGAAGTTCAGCCTTTTAGTGTCTTTCCCCAACAAAGGCCCCGCCAAACCTCCGGACAAAAGAGAACTAAAAGAGTTATTCAAGAGGGGGACAGCCCTCTTGAAGAAAGATACAACTTTGCAAGAAGGTAAAAGATCAGAAGACTTAAAGGAACATACCTAGGTGGGCCTAAAAGCAGCCACCCTTGCAGAAAGCGTTAAAGCTCAAGTATGTACACCCTACGATCCCGACAAGATATTCTTTTACCCCTTAACCTATCAGGCCTACCTATGCCCCCATAGGTACGACAATGCTAAAATGAGTAATAAGAGAGCCAGACTCTCTCAATCACACCCGTGTAAATCAGAACGAACACCCACTGAAAATTAACGCCCCCACAACCAGAGGGCCTTGGGCTAAACCACACAAAACAGGAAAATCCCCCAGACAAGCAGCGTTAACCCCACACAGGAGTGCTTAAAGAAAGACAGAAAGAAAAAGAAGGAACTCGGCAAACAATGGCCTCGCCTGTTTACCAAAAACATCGCCTCTTGCTATTTCAGTATAAGAGGTCCCGCCTGCCCTGTGACTTATAGTTTAACGGCCGCGGTATTTTGACCGTGCGAAGGTAGCGTAATCACTTGTCTTTTAAATAAAGACCTGTATGAATGGCACAACGAGGGCTAAGCTGTCTCCTTTTTCTAGTCAATGAAATTGATCTGCCCGTGCAGAAGCGGGCATACTAACATAAGACGAGAAGACCCTATGGAGCTTAAGGCACCAGGACAGCCCACGTTAAAAAGCCTATATTAATAGACATAAACCAAATGGCCCCTGTTCCCCTGCCTTTGGTTGGGGCGACCGCGGAGCAACAAAAAACCTCCACGTGGAATGGGCTAACCCCCTAATGCAAGAGCCACAGCTCTAACAACCAGAACATCTGACCACCAAGATCCGGCAGAGCCGATCAACGGACCCAGTTACCCTAGGGATAACAGCGCAATCCCCTTTTAGAGCCCATATCGACAAGGGGGTTTACGACCTCGATGTTGGATCAGGACCTCCTAATGGTGCAGCCGCTATTAAGGGTTCGTTTGTTCAACGATTAAAGTCCTACGTGATCTGAGTTCAGACCGGAGAAATCCAGGTCAGTTTCTATCTATGACACGCCTCTTTCCTAGTACGAAAGGACCGGAAAGAGGGGGCCCCTGCTCTCAGTATGCCCCACCCCCACCTAATGATCCCCACTAAACGAGGCAAGGGGGGCCTCACCACCAGCCTGAGAAAAAGGCAAGTTAAGATGGCAGAGCCCGGTTTTGCAAAAGGCCTAAGCCCTTTGTACAGAGGTTCAAGTCCTCTTCTTAACTATGCTCACTATTATTGTAACCCACATCCTCAACCCCCTGGCGTATATAGTACCCGTTCTGCTAGCTGTAGCCTTCTTGACCTTAATTGAACGGAAGGTCCTAGGTTACATGCAGCTCCGAAAAGGGCCTAATGTTGTTGGCCCTTACGGCCTCCTACAACCCATTGCAGATGGCGTCAAGCTTTTTATTAAGGAGCCAGTACGACCCTCATCCTCCTCCCCCATCTTGTTCTTGCTTGCCCCCATGCTAGCGCTTACCCTTGCCCTCACGCTTTGAGCCCCCATACCCCTTCCCCACCCGGTGACAGATCTGAACCTAAGTATTTTGTTTATTTTAGCCCTTTCCAGCCTGGCCGTGTACTCCATTCTGGGCTCAGGCTGAGCATCCAATTCAAAGTATGCCCTAATTGGGGCCCTTCGGGCGGTTGCCCAAACCATCTCCTACGAAGTTAGCCTAGGCCTTATCCTTTTGAGTGCTATCATTTTTACGGGGGGTTTTACACTCCAAACCTTTAACACAACGCAGGAAAGCGTGTGACTCTTACTTCCAGCCTGACCCCTTGCCGCAATATGGTACATTTCCACACTTGCAGAAACAAACCGAGCCCCCTTCGACTTAACAGAGGGGGAATCAGAGCTGGTTTCAGGCTTCAATGTCGAGTACGCAGGGGGACCGTTTGCCCTGTTTTTTCTGGCAGAATACGCCAACATCCTACTTATGAATACCCTTTCGGCCACGTTATTTTTTGGAGCCTCCCACATCCCCCACTTTCCAGAGTTAACTACCATCAATTTGATGTTTAAGGCAACCTTGCTCTCCGTACTGTTCCTCTGGGTTCGGGCCTCATACCCTCGTTTTCGGTATGACCAGCTAATGCACCTAATCTGAAAGAATTTCTTGCCCCTCACCCTCGCCTTGGTCATCTGACACCTCTCCCTCCCCCTGGCCTTCGCGGGACTACCCCCTCAGCTCTAAGGGGAGCCGTGCCTGAATTAAAGGGCCACTTTGATAGAGTGAATCATGAGGGTTAAAATCCCTCCAGCTCCTTTAGGAAGAAGGGATTTGAACCCGACCTGAAGAGATCAAAACTCTTAGTGCTTTCCACTACACCACTTCCTAGTAAAGTCAGCTAAAGGTAAGCTTTTGGGCCCATACCCCAAACATGTTGGTTAAAATCCCTCCTTTACTAATGAACCCTTACATTTTAGCCCTCCTTTTATTCGCCCTGGGCCTAGGAACCACTCTTACCTTCGCCAGCTCACACTGGCTACTCGCCTGAATAGGCCTAGAGATTAATACCCTTGCAATTATTCCATTAATGACACAGCACCACCACCCCCGGGCGGTTGAAGCAACAACCAAATACTTCTTAACACAGGCCACAGCAGCAGCTACTCTTCTCTTTGCCAGTGTAACCAACGCTTGAATTACAGGACAATGGGATATCCACTTAATAGAACACCCAGTGCCCACTACAATAATTGTCCTTGCTTTAGCACTAAAGCTGGGCCTCGCCCCCCTTCATACGTGACTTCCAGAGGTCCTACAAGGCCTAAATCTTACCACCGGCCTAATCCTCTCTACCTGACAGAAGCTAGCACCCTTTGCACTTCTCCTTCAGATTCCCCTGCAAAATCACACTATCCTAGTAGCCATCGCCCTCACCTCGACCCTTGTAGGAGGCTGGGGAGGCCTGAACCAGACCCAGCTCCGGAAAATTTTAGCCTATTCATCCATTGCTCATTTGGGCTGAATGATTCTGATTGTCCAATTCTTCCCTTCCCTCACCCTTCTCGCCCTTTCAATGTACCTCATCATAACCTCCACGGCGTTCCTTACCCTAAAATCGAATGGGACAACTACTATTAATACACTAGCAACTTCCTGAGCTAAAGCCCCCGTTATCACCGCCTGCTTCCCCATAGTCCTGCTTTCGCTCGGCGGACTGCCCCCTCTCTCGGGCTTTTTACCGAAATGAATGATCCTCCACGAACTCACTAAACAAAGCCTCCCCCTCACCGCCACAATCGCCGCCCTTACAGCCCTTTTGAGTCTTTACTTTTACCTCCGCCTGTCTTACGCCCTTTCCCTGACCGTTTCTCCCAACACACTTGCTAATACCACCCCCTGGCGCTGCTCCCCCCTGCAATCCACAGCCCCCTTAGCAGTCGCTGCAATGGGCTCCACTCTCCTCCTCCCTCTTGCCCCGGCCCTTAACGCCCTCTTCACTATCTCGTAGAAGCTTAGGATAATTTAGACCAAGGGCCTTCAAAGCCCTAAGTGGAAGTTAGAATCTTCCAGCTCCTGATAAGACTTGCAGGACACTAACCCACATCTTTTGTATGCAAAACAAACACTTTAATTAAGCTAAAGCCTTTCTAGGCGGGAAGGCCTCGATCCTACAAACTCTTAGTTAACAGCTAAGCGCTCTATCCAGCGAGCATCCGCCTACCTTTCCCCCGCCTGCAGGGCGAAAAGGCGGGGGAAAGCCCCGGCAGACGTCAGTCTGCTACTTAAGATTTGCAATCAAACGTGTTGGACACCTCAAGGCTTGGTAAAAAGAGGAATCAAACCTCTCTGCATGGGGCTACAATCCACCGCTTAAACACTCAGCCATTTTACCTGTGGCAATCACACGATGATTCTTCTCAACCAACCATAAAGATATTGGCACCCTCTATTTAGTTTTTGGTGCATGAGCTGGAATAGTAGGCACAGCATTAAGCCTCCTTATCCGAGCAGAACTTAGTCAACCCGGCGCCCTCCTAGGAGACGACCAAATTTACAATGTAATCGTCACCGCCCACGCATTTGTAATAATTTTCTTTATAGTAATGCCAATTATGATTGGAGGCTTTGGCAACTGACTTATCCCTCTAATGATTGGAGCGCCAGACATGGCATTTCCACGAATGAATAATATGAGCTTCTGACTCCTTCCTCCCTCTTTCCTCCTCCTACTGGCCTCTTCTGGCGTAGAGGCGGGGGCCGGGACCGGATGAACCGTCTACCCCCCACTAGCTGGGAATCTGGCCCACGCCGGAGCTTCAGTAGACCTAACAATCTTTTCCCTCCACCTTGCAGGGATTTCCTCAATTCTAGGGGCAATCAACTTTATTACCACAATTTTAAACATGAAACCTCCAGCAATTTCACAGTACCAGACACCTTTATTTGTCTGAGCAGTCCTAATTACAGCTGTTCTTCTTCTACTTTCCCTCCCAGTTCTGGCAGCAGGCATTACAATGCTTCTAACTGACCGCAACCTCAATACTACATTCTTCGACCCGGCCGGAGGGGGAGACCCAATTCTATACCAGCACTTATTCTGATTCTTTGGCCACCCCGAAGTATACATTCTTATTCTTCCAGGATTTGGCATGATCTCCCATATTGTAGCATACTATGCCGGCAAAAAGGAACCGTTCGGCTACATGGGCATGGTATGGGCAATGATGGCAATCGGCCTGCTCGGCTTCATTGTTTGAGCCCACCACATGTTCACAGTAGGCATGGACGTCGATACACGAGCATACTTTACATCCGCAACAATAATTATTGCCATTCCAACTGGGGTAAAAGTCTTTAGCTGATTAGCCACCCTTCATGGCGGCTCTATCAAGTGAGAAACCCCACTCCTATGGGCACTAGGCTTTATTTTCCTTTTTACCGTAGGGGGCTTAACCGGGATCGTTTTAGCAAATTCATCTCTGGACATTACACTGCACGACACTTACTATGTTGTTGCACACTTCCACTACGTCCTATCCATAGGAGCAGTATTCGCAATTATGGCAGGATTCGTACACTGATTCCCTCTTCTTTCAGGATACACCCTCCACAGCACATGATCCAAAATCCACTTCGGTGTAATGTTTGTAGGAGTTAACCTAACATTCTTCCCCCAACACTTCCTGGGCCTTGCCGGAATGCCCCGACGATACTCAGATTACCCAGACGCCTACACCCTCTGAAACACAGTTTCCTCTTTAGGATCCCTAATCTCACTTACTGCAGTAATCATGTTCCTCTTTATTATTTGAGAAGCATTTGCCGCCAAACGAGAAGTAATGTCAGTTGAACTAACAACAACTAATGTCGAATGACTACACGGCTGCCCTCCACCCTACCACACATTTGAGGAGCCTGCCTTCGTGCAAGTTCAGTCTTCCCACTAACGAGAAAGGGAGGAATCGAACCCCCTTAGGCCGGTTTCAAGCCGACCACATAGCCATTCTGCCACTTTCTTCATAAAGATACTAGTATAGCCAGTACACTGCCTTGTCGAGGCAGAGTCGCGGGTTAAACCCCCGCGTATCTTGATTAATGGCACATCCCTCACAACTAGGATTTCAAGATGCAGCATCACCCGTAATAGAAGAACTTCTCCATTTCCACGACCACGCACTTATAATCGTGTTCCTCATTAGCACCCTTGTTCTTTACATTATTGTAGCCATGGTTTCAACCAAGCTTACGAACATGTATATTTTAGACTCACAAGAGATTGAGATCATTTGAACAATTCTCCCCGCCATTATTCTTATCCTCATCGCCCTTCCATCACTTCGTATTCTCTACCTAATAGACGAGATTAATAATCCTCACCTCACTATTAAAGCAATTGGCCACCAATGATACTGAAGCTACGAATACACGGACTACAAAGAAATTGCCTTTGATTCTTATATGGTTCCAACACAAGACCTTGCCCCAGGTCAATTCCGACTCCTAGAAGTCGACCACCGAATGGTTGTCCCAACAGAAGCCCCCGTCCGAGTGTTGGTTACAGCCGAAGACGTTCTTCACTCGTGGGCAGTCCCCGCCCTAGGAGTAAAAATGGACGCCGTCCCCGGCCGTCTAAACCAAACAGCTTTCATCGCCTCCCGACCCGGCGTATTCTACGGCCAATGTTCTGAAATCTGCGGTGCCAACCACAGCTTCATGCCAATTGTGGTGGAAGCGGTCCCCCTAAAATACTTCCAAGACTGATCAACCCTAATACTTGAAGATGCCTCACTAAGAAGCTAAACCGGGCCTCAGCGTTAGCCTTTTAAGCTAAAGATTGGTGCTTCCCAACCACCCTTAGTGACATGCCCCAGTTAAACCCCGCACCTTGGTTTGCCATCTTAGTCTTCTCATGACTAGTATTTCTTACAGTAGTTGTCCCAAAGACACTATCTCACACATTCCCTAATGATCCCGCCCCACAAAGCACAAAAGTGCCAAAAACAGAACCCTGAAACTGACCATGAGCCTAAGCTTTTTTGATCAATTTATAAGCCCCACATACCTAGGCATCCCTCTAATCGCCCTAGCACTTCTCCTCCCTTGGCTATTGTTTCCGACCCCCTCAGCCCGCTGATTAAACAATCGACTTTTAACCCTGCAGAACTGATTTGTTGGGCAGTTTACGTCCCAATTATTTTCCCCTATCAACATTGGCGGTCACAAGTGAGCCCTTATCCTTGCATCGCTAATAATCTTTTTAATTTCTCTAAACATGCTAGGACTTCTCCCATACACTTTCACCCCTACAACTCAGCTCTCTATAAATATAGGCCTCGCCGTCCCACTATGACTTGCCACTGTCCTCTTAGGCATGCGAAACCAGCCCACAGCCGCCCTTGGGCACCTCCTACCAGAAGGCACCCCCGTGCCCCTCATCCCAGTTCTTATTATTATCGAAACAATTAGCCTATTCATTCGACCCCTTGCCCTTGGAGTTCGACTAACTGCCAATCTGACAGCCGGCCACCTCCTTATGCAACTAATTGCAACCGCTGCCTTCGTTCTTCTCCCTCTTATACCAGCCGTAGCAATCTTAACAGCGGCTATTCTCTTCCTACTTACAATTCTTGAAGTTGCTGTTGCTATGATTCAAGCATACGTCTTCGTACTTCTCATGAGCCTCTACCTACAAGAAAACGTATAATGGCCCACCAAGCACACGCATACCATATAGTTGACCCCAGCCCCTGACCCCTAACGGGAGCAGTCGCCGCCCTACTGATGACTTCCGGTCTTGCCATCTGATTCCACTACAACTCTATAACCCTAATCGTATTAGGCACCATTCTTCTTCTCCTTACAATGTACCAGTGATGACGGGACATCGTACGCGAAGGCACGTTTCAAGGACACCACACGCCCCCAGTCCAAAAAGGCCTCCGATACGGGATGATTCTTTTTATTACCTCGGAAGTATTCTTTTTTCTAGGGTTTTTCTGAGCCTTCTTCCACTCTAGCCTTGCCCCCACCCCTGAGGTGGGCGGATGCTGGCCCCCAACAGGCATTACACCACTCGATCCCTTTGGAGTCCCCCTACTAAACACCGCCGTTCTACTATCCTCAGGGGTAACCGTAACATGAGCACACCACAGTATTATGGAAGGGGAACGAAAGCAAGCCATTCAATCCCTGGCACTAACCATCCTTCTAGGCGGCTACTTCACGTTTCTCCAAGCGATGGAGTACTATGAAGCCCCCTTTACAATTGCCGACGGGGTCTATGGCTCGACGTTCTTTGTTGCCACAGGCTTTCATGGACTTCACGTAATCATCGGCACCTCCTTCCTTGCAGTGTGCCTTCTCCGGCAGATTAATTACCACTTTACAACAGAGCACCACTTCGGCTTTGAAGCCGCCGCATGATACTGACACTTCGTTGATGTAGTATGGCTATTCCTCTATATCTCAATCTATTGATGAGGCTCATATCTTTCTAGTATGAAAAAGTATAAGTGACTTCCAATCACCCGGTCTTGGTTAAAATCCAAGGAAAGATAATGAACTTAATCTCCACAATTATTCTCATCACGGTCACTCTCTCGACCATCCTCGCAATCGTCTCCTTCTGGCTACCCCAAATGAATCCTGACCAAGAAAAGTTATCCCCCTACGAATGCGGATTTGATCCGCTCGGCTCCGCCCGGTTACCATTTTCAATACGCTTCTTCCTAGTCGCAATTCTCTTCCTTCTTTTTGATCTAGAAATTGCCCTTCTACTCCCCCTTCCATGAGGGGATCAACTTCCTAACCCCCTCGGCACCTTTTTTTGAGCAGCCCTCGTCCTTGTACTTCTCACCCTAGGCCTAGTTTACGAGTGAATGCAAGGAGGCCTCGAATGGGCCGAGTAGGCGATTATTTTAATTAAAATATTTGATTTCGGCTCAAAAGCTCGCGGTTAGAGTCCGCAATCGCCTAATGACTCCAATCCACTTTACTTTCTCAACAGCCTTCTTACTAGGACTGGCCGGCCTCGCATTTCACCGAACCCATTTGCTTTCTGCACTACTTTGCCTAGAAGGTATAATGCTTTCCCTCTTCCTCGCGCTGTCTCTCTGGTCACTTGAGCTCACTTCCACTAGCTTTTCCGCGTCACCCCTCCTCCTTTTAGCATTTTCAGCCTGCGAAGCCAGTGCAGGCCTCGCACTTCTAGTAGCCACAGCCCGCACCCATGGAACGGACCACCTTCAAAGCCTTAACCTCCTGCAATGCTAAAGATCCTCATCCCAACAATTATGCTCTTCCCAACAACCTGGCTTGTACCATCCAAGTGGCTCTGGCCTACCACCCTCGCCCAAAGCCTGCTTATTGCAGTCGCAAGTCTTAGCTGACTAATGAACACAACGGAGACAGGATGGTCCAATCTTAACCCCATAATAGCCACCGACCCTCTCTCGACCCCCCTCCTGGTCCTCACATGCTGACTCCTTCCTCTAATAATTTTGGCTAGCCAGAATCACACAAGTGGTGAACCCCTCAACCGACAGCGGATGTACATCTCCCTCCTTGTTTCCCTCCAAATGTTCCTTATTATGGCATTTTCAGCCACAGAGATTATTTTGTTCTACGTTATGTTTGAGGCAACCTTAATCCCCACCCTAATTATTATTACACGCTGAGGGAACCAAACCGAACGCCTTAACGCTGGTACCTACTTCCTCTTTTACACCCTGGCAGGATCCCTCCCCCTGCTAGTCGCCCTGCTACTTATGCAGAACTCTATCGGAACCCTTTCTCTACTGACGCTTCACCACGCCCACTATATCCCCCTGCTCACTGTTGCAGACAAGCTGTGATGAGCAGGCTGTTTACTAGCTTTTCTCGTCAAAATGCCACTGTACGGCATACACCTCTGGCTCCCCAAAGCACACGTAGAAGCACCCATCGCAGGCTCTATGGTCCTAGCAGCAGTACTACTAAAGCTAGGAGGTTACGGGATGATACGTATAATGATTGCCCTGGAACCTATGACCAAAGAACTCAGCTACCCCTTTATTATCCTCGCCCTCTGGGGAGTCATTATGACGGGCTCTATTTGCCTACGCCAAACTGACCTCAAGTCCCTAATCGCATACTCTTCTGTTGGCCACATGGGCCTTGTAGTTGGGGGTATCCTAGTCCAAACCCCATGAGGATTCTCCGGGGCTCTTATCCTAATGATTGCCCACGGACTTACCTCCTCAGCCCTTTTTTGCCTCGCCAACACAAACTATGAACGCACCCATAGCCGGACGATAGTGCTAGCACGTGGACTTCAGACCCTACTCCCCCTCATGACGGCCTGATGGTTTATTTCAAGCCTAGCAAATCTTGCTCTTCCACCCCTCCCCAATCTTATAGGTGAACTAATGATCATTACGTCCCTCATCAGCTGATCATGATGAACAATTCTTTTAACAGGGGCGGGCACTCTCATCACTGCGGGCTACTCCCTCTACATGTTTTTAATAACTCAACGTGGACCGGTTCCCGCCCACATCCTTTCCCTTAACGCATCCCACACCCGGGAACATCTTCTAGTTGCTCTCCACCTCCTCCCCCTCCTACTACTAGTAGCAAAGCCCGACCTAATCTGAGGCTGAACCGCATGTAGACATAGTTTTAACCAAAACATTAGATTGTGATTCTAAAGACAAGGGTTAAACCCCCTTTGTCCACCGAGAGAGGCTTGCCAGCAACGAAGGCTGCTACCCCTCGTACCTTCGGTTGAATTCCGACGCTCCCTCGAAGCTTTTAAAGGATAATAGCTCATCCGTTGGTCTTAGGAACCAAAAACTCTTGGTGCAACTCCAAGTAAAAGCTATGCACCCCACCCCTCTTATAATAACCTCCAGCCTACTAGTCATTTTTGCTCTACTATCCTACCCAGTCCTGAGCACTCTGACACCAACGCCTAAGGACAACACTTGGGCCCTAACCCAGGTCAAGACTGCGGTTAAACTTGCATTCTTCGTTAGCCTCCTCCCCCTGTTTCTTTTCCTTTCAGAGGGGGCCGAGACTATTATTACTACCTGAACCTGAATAAACACCTTGACCTTCGACACAAATATCAGCTTTAAGTTTGACTTCTACTCTATTATCTTTACCCCCGTAGCCCTCTATGTAACATGGTCCATTCTTGAATTCGCTTCCTGGTACATACACTCAGACCCATATATGAACCGGTTCTTTAAGTACCTCCTTACATTTCTGATTGCTATGATTGTTTTGGTCACCGCAAACAACATATTTCAGATTTTTATTGGCTGGGAGGGTGTTGGAATTATGTCATTTCTTCTGATTGGCTGGTGGTACGGACGGGCAGACGCTAATACAGCAGCCCTCCAAGCCGTACTCTATAATCGAGTTGGGGACATTGGCCTCATCTTTAGTATGGCCTGAATGGCAACGAACATCAACTCCTGGGAATTTCAACAAATCTTCTCCTCTGCACAAGGAATGGACCTTACCTACCCCCTTTTTGGCTTAATTGTTGCAGCAACTGGTAAATCTGCCCAATTCGGGCTTCACCCATGGCTACCATCAGCCATGGAGGGTCCCACTCCGGTCTCTGCCCTACTTCATTCTAGCACTATGGTCGTCGCCGGCATCTTCCTTCTAATTCGAACAAGCCCCCTCCTCGAACAAAACCCGGCCATGCTCACCCTCTGCCTCTGTCTAGGTGCTTTAACAACCCTTTTCACCGCATCCTGTGCACTCACCCAGAACGATATCAAGAAAATTGTTGCCTTTTCAACATCCAGCCAGCTTGGCCTAATAATAGTCGTGATTGGCCTCAACCAACCACAACTGGCATTCCTCCACATCTGCACCCACGCCTTTTTCAAGGCCATACTATTTCTTTGTTCCGGCTCCATTATCCACAGTCTAAACGACGAACAGGACATTCGTAAAATGGGGGGTATACACCACCTCACCCCCTTCACTTCCTCTTGCCTAACTATTGGCAGCCTCGCCCTCACGGGCACCCCATTCCTGGCAGGCTTCTTCTCTAAAGACGCAATTATTGAAGCCCTAAACACCTCCTATCTGAACGCCTGGGCCCTCATCCTAACCCTTCTCGCAACATCCTTTACCGCCGTCTACAGTCTTCGTGTAGTCTTCTTCGTCTCTATGGGTCACCCCCGGTTCAACTCACTCTCCCCCATTAACGAGAATAACTCTGCTGTCATCAACCCGATTAAACGACTTGCATGAGGCAGTATCGTGGCCGGACTGCTTATTACCGCCAACATTGTCCTCCCTAAGACCCCCGTAATAACCATACCCCTTCCCCTAAAAATGGCGGCCCTCTTGGTGACTTTTATTGGGCTTTTAACAGCCCTGGAGTTAGCACAGCTAACTAACAAGCAGTTTAAAACCACCCCCAACATCAGCGCCCATAACTTCTCCAACATGCTAGGCTTCTTCCCCCACATCATCCACCGCCTACCGCCTAAAATTAACTTAATACTAGGGCAGTTCATCGCAGCCCAAATGCTGGACCAAACATGAATTGAGAAATCAGGACCCAAAGCTATCTACAACCTTAACCTCCCCCTAATTACAACTACGAGCAACGCCCAGCAAGGAATAGTGAAGACCTTTCTTGCCTTCTTTTTTATTACCTTCATGATTATACTCCTCATCCTTTCCAACTAAACTGCCCGAAGAGCCCCCCGGCTTGTACCCCGCACCACCTCAAGGACCACAAACAGTGTTAATAGTAATACCCAGGCCCCAACCACCAGCACCCACCCGCCTGACGAATATATGAGGGCTACCCCAGACAAGTCAGCGCGAAGTACGGACAACTCGGACGTTTGATTCACCCCAACCCCTCACCCCCCGAACCATCCCGCCAACATGTACCCCCCTCCCACAACTACGCCTGCCAGATAGACTACAGAATTTACCGCCACCCGAGGACTTCCTCAAGTTTCAGGGTAAGGCTCAGAGGCAAGCGCTGATGAATAAGCAAACACTACCAACATACCCCCGAGATAAATCAAGAACAAAATGAGTGACAAGAAGGCCCCCCCGCAGAGCATCATCAACCCGCACCCCATCCCAGATACAACCACCAGCCCTAGGGCCGCGAAGTAGGGGGATGGGTTTGAAGCTACCACCACTAATCCCAATAAAAGACCCTGCATAAATAAAAAAGCTAGATAAGACATAATTCCTGCTCGGACTCTAACCGAGACTAATGACTTGAAAAACCACCGTTGTTACTCAACTACAAGAACTTAATGGCTAACCTTCGAAAAACCCACCCACTACTTAAAATTGCAAACGACGCCCTCGTAGACCTTCCCGCCCCCACCAATATTTCAGCCTGATGAAATTTTGGTTCCCTTCTAGGCCTTTGCCTTATCGCCCAAATCCTCACGGGCCTCTTCCTAGCCATGCACTATACTTCTGACATCGCTACCGCTTTTTCCTCCGTCGCACACATCTGCCGTGATGTCAACTTCGGCTGACTAATCCGTAACATGCACGCCAACGGAGCCTCTTTCTTCTTTATTTGTATTTACCTTCATATTGGACGAGGCCTCTACTATGGGTCGTATCTTTACAAAGAGACTTGAAACATCGGAGTAGTCCTTCTGCTTTTAGTAATGATGACTGCATTTGTTGGCTACGTACTTCCTTGAGGACAAATGTCGTTCTGAGGAGCTACCGTTATCACGAACCTACTTTCAGCCGTTCCCTACGTAGGAACTACCCTTGTTCAATGGATCTGAGGCGGGTTCTCGGTAGACAACGCCACCCTCACGCGGTTCTTTGCCTTTCACTTCCTTCTGCCCTTCGTTATTCTGGCCGCAACTGTCCTCCACCTCCTATTCCTTCACGAGACTGGGTCTAACAACCCAGCAGGGCTCAACTCGGACGCAGATAAAGTGCCCTTCCACCCCTACTTCTCATACAAAGACCTTCTAGGCTTTGCCATCATGCTCCTCGCACTTACATCACTTGCACTTTTTACACCCAACTACTTAGGCGACCCGGACAACTTCATCCCCGCAAACCCCCTCGTGACTCCGCCTCATATCAAGCCCGAGTGATACTTCCTATTCGCCTACGCAATTCTCCGGTCTATCCCCAACAAGCTTGGAGGAGTACTAGCTCTGCTGGCCTCCATCCTCGTACTTATGCTAGTCCCATTCCTCCACACTTCCAAGCAGCGAGGTCTTACATTCCGCCCACTCTCCCAATTCATCTTCTGACTTCTAGTCGCTGACGTAATGATTCTGACGTGAATCGGAGGAATGCCCGTCGAACACCCCTATATTATTATTGGTCAAATTGCATCCGTCCTTTATTTTTCTATTTTCCTAGGCTTTTTCCCACTAGCCGGCCTGGTAGAAAACAAGCTTCTATTAAACAGCTGCACTAGTAGCTCAGCGCCAGAGCGCCGGTCTTGTAAGCCGGCCGCCGGAGGTTAAAATCCTCCCTACTGCTCAAGGAAGGGAGATTCTAACTCCAACCCCTAGCTCCCAAAGCTAGGATTCTAAATTAAACTATTCCTTGCTTAGTACATATATGTATTTACACCATATATTTATGTTAACCATATATATAATGCTTTAGGACATATATATGTTTAATCACCATTAATAGGCATTGTACATTCATTCATCAGCAATCTTTCAAGGGTTACGGAATACATGAAAAACAAGATTAGACAAAACTGCACACTAATAGAAATTACCCAAGTGATTAGTACAATCGTATAGGATCAAAACTTCATTTCAATCACCCATATATACCAGGACTCAGCTAACATGGAGTAACTAATCCGATACAGACAAGAATAACATGCCAGGGCGTTAAGCTTAAGCGATCACGGTTATTGATGGTCAGGGACAAGTATTCGTGGGGGTTTCACTCAGTGAATTATTCCTGGCATTTGGTTCCTATTTCAGGGCCATTACCTGGTATCATTCCCCATTCTTTCCTTGACCCTGGCATAAGTTGTTGGTGGAGTTCTAATTGTCCGTGACCCCACATGCCAAGCGTTCACTCTAATGGACATGGTTATTTTTTTTTGGTTTCCTTTCATCTGGCATTTCACAGTGCAGCGCTAAGGTACACAGACAAGGTTGTACATTTCCTTGCGTGAGTTGATAAAAGTGAATGGATTGGGATATAAATAGAAGCACTGCATAACTGATATCAAGAGCATAAATAGTGAGTATTTCTCCTAACATATATATGAGGTGCCCCCCTCGGGTTTTGCGCGTAAAACCCCCCTACCCCCCTAAACTCGTAGACTGTTATTCATTCCTGAAAACCCCCCGGAAACAGGAAAGTCTCGAGTTGGGTAGATCTCCAACCAGTAAAAGTGTTTATTTACATTATTACAATAATATTTTT